AAGTGGAGACAGAATGAAACGTCCATAATAGAGACTATTACTATCTCCTCTTGATTCAACACACTTCCACTGCAGTGTCCGAGTCGATACTATTACTTTCTCTCGAACCATGGTAATCTTATTATTTGATCAAATCATTAAATTATTTATTTCTCTTGAAATCATTTCAATGTTTTGTTTATTTTTACACACGCCTTTTTTTAGGGGGCCTACAGCCATTATGTGGCATAGGGGTTACATCCCGTATGAAACTTAATATTACACCACTTCTACGAATAGCCCTTAATGCTGCATCTCGTCCGAGACCGGGGCCTTTTATCATGACTTCGGCTCGTTGCATACCTTGATCCACTACCGTCCGAATAGCATTTCCTGCTGCGGTTTGTGCCGCAAAGGGTGTCCCTCTTCTTGTACCCTTGAATCCACAAGTACCGGCGGAGGACCAAGAAATTACCCGGCCTCGTACATCTGTAACAGTCACAATGGTATTGTTGAAACTTGCTTGAACATGAATAACCCCTTTTGGTATTCTACGCGCACTCTTACGTAAACCAATACGCCCATTCCTACGTGAACCGATTCTGGGTGCGGGTTTTGCCATATTTTATCGTCTCATAAATATAAGTCAGAGGTATATGGATATATCCATTTCATGCCAAAACGGATCTTTTCCGCTTTTTTTTATTTGTATATTGGGTCCCTTAGGGAGTCTCTTTTATTTTATAAAGATTATCCTTGTCTTTGTTTATGTCTCGGGTTGGAACAAATTACTATAATTCGTCCCCGTCTACGGATCAGTCTACATTTTTCACAAATTTTACGAATGGAGGCCCTTATTTTCATATTTGTCATTCCTTAACTGAATTTCAAATTTACTTATTTGAAGAAAATTAGTTTCTGGAAATTTGAAACTTTCGAATTGTATCCCTCCGAAAGGAATATTGAAGTTGAAAAAAAAAACCACCTAATCGTTTGAATCCTTGTTTCGGAGTCTAGAAACTATATGCCCTTTGGTTGAATCATAATGACTTCTTTCAATTTTTACTCTATCTTCCGTTGGTATACGTATAAAACTACGTTGAATCCTTCCTGAACCATAACCTAGAATCCGATCTTCATTATCTAAATGAATCCGAAGCATACCATTCGGAAGTGATTCAGGAATTAAACTTTCATGAATCCAGTTTTCTTTTTTCATTCGCGGTAAAACCTCCTTGAAGTATTAACTAATGTAAGAGGAGAGTGAGAATAGAAACCTGTTCTTTATCTTTTTTTTTCACAAATGGTAAAGTTCCATATCTTAATTTGGATATAAGAAAGCTTACCATATATAACACAAAATTTCTCCGCCGATTCCTTCTAGTTGGGCCTCTCGGTCCGTCATTATACCCCGAGAGGTAGAAAGAATTACAATCCCCATCCCACCTAAAATTCTAGGAATTCGTTGATAACTAGAATAGATTCGTAGACCGGGTCGACTGATCCGTTTTAAATTTAAAACAGTTTTACATGGACCTTTCCTATTCCTTCTATGCCGTAGGGTTAAAACCAAAAAATATTTGTTGTTTTCCTGATGTTTCCTCACATTTTCAATAAAACCTTCTCTTAACAGTATTTTAACAAGGTTTTCGGTGATGTTAGTAGATGGTATTCGAACTGTTCCTTTTCTATTCATGTCAGCATTGCGTATAGAAGTTATTATATCAGCAATAGTGTCTTTACCCATGATAAATTAAAATTATTGTTACCCCCGAACTTTGATATAATCAACATGCTTTTTTCTTTCTATTTTATGAATTGTTAAAGATATATGCGTGAGACAAATTTACTAATTAATCTAGTTTACTCTATTCATATTTTATTCAAATGCTATAATAGCATTAGAGTCTCCGTTTTATTAGACTTATAATACTTCAGGTGCTAATGAAACTATTTTAGTGAAATTTAACTGTCTCAATTCCCGTGCGATCGCACCAAAAATTCTAGTTCCTTTGGGATTTCCTTCTTGATCAATAACAACCGCAGCATTGTCATCATATCGTAGTATCATACCGTTGTCACGTTTGAGTTCTTTACAAGTACGTACAATTACAGCTCTGATCACTTCGGATTTTTCTAGAGGTGTATTTGGTATTGCTTCCTTGATTACAGCAACAATAACGTCACCAATATGAGCATATCGTCGATTACTAGCTCCTATGATTCGAATACACATTAATTGTCGGGCCCCGCTGTTATCCGCTACATTTAAGTGGGTTTGAGGTTGAATCATATCATTTTTTTTTATTTGCTCTTTCACTGCGAAGGGGCTAAGTAAAAAAAGAAATATTGTTTGTCCAAAACAAAAAAAAAAGAAACCTATAATTTTGTTTTTTTTTTTCATTCAAAAGATTTCTTTTCTTTGGTTATACATTCTTATCCCGAAATAATGAATTGCGTTCGTATAGGCATTTTTGATGCCGCTATTGAAATAGCCTTTCTGGCTACATTTTCTGCTACTCCACCCATTTCATAAAGTATTCTACCCGGTTTAACGATAGCTACCCAATATTCGGGAGATCCTTTACCGGAACCCATACGCGTTTCCGCGGGTCTTACTGTAACAGGTTTGTCTGGAAATATACGTACCCATATTTTTCCGCCGCGGCGTACGTTTCGTGTCATTGCTCGCCGCCCTGCTTCTATTTGTCTAGACGTGATCCACGCGGGTTCAAGTGCCTGAAGAGCATATCTACCAAAGCAAATACGATTACCTCGATAAGATATTCCTTTCATTCTTCCTCTATGTTGTTTACGGAATCTGGCTCTTTTGGGGTTATAGTTGATGGTTCTTTTTCAATTTCAATTCCATCTCTACTACAGAACCGGACATGAGAGTTTCTTCTCATCCAGCTCCTCGCGAATGAAAAATAACAATTATAACATGGTATACATGTATTTAATGAATAATATACTGAATCGTGGGAGTCTTTGAGATTTTATCTAATATCTAATCTATTAGAAATTTGTATATCTTGTTTTGATAGTTTATATAAAAAAAACTAAACATGTATTCAATTTCTATTTATTTATAGTTATAGATAATTATTTTATAGATTAGTTAGAGATAATAGATAATAATAATAGAATTTCGTTTTATTATAACGAGTATTTATTTTGTTTTGTCTTTTTTATTATCATATTATATTGGATCTATCAAAATTTAGAAATCCAATAAAATAAAAACTTTCGCGGGCGAATATTTACTCTTTCCATATCTATTTCAGTTGTAGGGTTATCCTATGACATGGCCTCTCAGAATAAAAGTGGATTGGTCCCGGGTTCGTTTCGCCATCCTACCCAATGAATTATTAGGATTCGTTTTCAATAGAATCTTCTGCATCCACGGGTTCCGTCGTTCCCATCGCTTCGCGATTAATGGTTAGGCCTGAATTCTACAGCGGAGCTCCTAATGAAAATGAAATGTGTTATTGAGTCAATTTTCTCAGTCTTTGTGGACCCAGGGCTCTTGACTTTTTTTGTTCTATGAACAAATTAATCGAATTATAGATCAATCAAATTAGTATTGATGCTTTATTACGCTATCCTTTATAAGATCGCTCAGAGACCTTACATATTGGAATCATATAGCATTAGTATTCTTTTTCTCTCTTTCTCTCACCCTTCCATTTATCTGCATTCTTTTTGTTATTGCTTCACAACTTAAAATCAGATTGGTTTTTCTTTTTTTTGCTTGTTTATGCAAACAAAAATTAAGTTGCTACAATGATATGATCAATATATCATATCGTGACTAGTTCTTTAGATCCAGATAATATGAAGCGGTGAGTTGGTTATTAGTTCGATAGTTATTAGTTCATACTATGGGCCAGTCCGTTTTTTTGACTACTAACCCTACAAAAACCAACGAGTCACACACTAAGCATAGCAATTATATCAATATAAAAAAATGAATTGAATTTTTATTCAACCTTATAGAATTGCCCATTTTTTTTTGATTTAACAGAAAAAGAATGAAAGAGTTTGTCATTTTTTGCTTTTTTATTTCCGTAAAGACAAGTCAAATAAAGGCTTAGGCTTCCTCGTCTACAAATATCCAAATTTTGATGCCTAATACCCCATAGATAGTTCCAACTGCATAGGAACAATAATCAATTTTAGCTCGAATGGTTTGTAGAGGAACTCTGCCCTCTCTGATCCATTCGACACGCGCAATCTCTTTTCCGTCGATACGTCCTGCAATTTGTACTTGAATTCCTTTTGTACCTGCTTGTTCAGTTAATTCAATAGCCTTTTTCATTGCTTTTCGAAATGAAACCCTATTCTTTAATTGTCCGGCTATAAATTCGGCGAGAATATTAGGGTGTCCATAAGGGTTTGTAATTCTTGTAAGAGCAATGTTGAGTTTTCGGTTTACACAATTAATTTCTTTTTGTACATCTATCTGCAATTCTTCGATTCTTCGAGGCCCACCTTTACCTTCTAGTAATAATTTTGGGAATCCCATATAGATTATGACCTGAATCAAATCGATTCTTTTTTGAATCTTTATGCATGCAATTCCCTCAACACCAGAGGATATTTGAATATTTTTTTGTACATAATTCTTGATCCAATCTCGGATTTTTTGATCTTCTTGTAGCCCTTCGGAATAATTTTGTGGTTGTGCAAACCAAAGAGAATGATGACCTTGGGTTGCACCAAGTCTGAAACCAAGTGGATTTATTTTTTGTCCCATAATCTCCCAATACTATATATATCATGACACGTCATATCCGTGTACTTACTTATTTTTATTTCTCCATACGTTGCCTTTGAAGTATAATATGGCGTATTTGGCTCCTTTATACTTCCTTTACAGATATATCTTTTAATCCAATAGTTATATGAAAAACGGGTCTTTTTATCGGATAACTACGCCCTCGAGCTCGAGGTTTTCATTTTTTCACAGTAGTACCCCTTCACGACTTCCGCTTTGCTAATGATTAAACTTGCTTCGT